CGTTTTTTTGATTGGTACCGCAGTGGCCCTTTGGTTGGGTATTGGAGCAACATTACCTATTGATAAATCCCTAACTTTAGGTCTTTTTTAAATTTCAATTGATTCAATTGTGAAATAAAATATCCCGCATGTGTATCTAGGGAATAGTCGCTTCAAAGTGAATTCTCCCTAGATACATACATCTATTCAATTAAATTCTGAATCTGTTCCGAATATATGGATTTGGTTAAAGATTCAAAACCCAGTTTTTTTTTCTAAAAAAAAAAAAAAAATATGAAAAAAATTCAATCTATTTATTATTCTTCGGTTAATCAATTGTGAAATGTTTTTCTAGAATGCCCAATAACTGTTTTACATCTTCTATGCGAAAATCTTCAATTTTCATAAGATCCTTTTGACTCTTATTCAAAAGGTCTAATAATGTATGTATATTGGACCTTTTGAGGCAATTATAGATCCTGGGAGGCAATTCTAATTGGTCAATAAAAATATATTTCAATTCTATTTCTTTTTTGTTTTTCCTTAGTTTAGCCAATCTATCATGAAAAGTAAGAGGGGGTAAAGTGCTCTTGTGTTGATTGTACTCTAAATGTAAAGTTTCTTCTTCCGCATGTAGAAAAGGAATAAATAAATCAATCAAATTACGGGAGGCTTCATGAAGTGCTTCTTTAGGAGTTAAACTCCCATTTGTCCATATTTCGAGAAAAAGTATCTCTTGTCTTTCATTCCCATTCCCATAAGAATGAATACTATGATTCGCATTTCGAACAGGCATGAATACAGCATCTATAGGATAACTTCCGTCTTGAAAGTTATTTGGCCTTTTTATACTATATCCGCGATTCCTCTCGATTTGTAATCCAATACACAAATCAATCGGTTCCATCAGTCTAGCTATATGTTGTGTATTATCAACGATTTCCACAGAAGGCGGTGAAATGATGTCTTGAGCAGTTACATATCCAGGACCCCTGGCACAAATAAACGCGCCGCGAGTTCCATACAGATTACTTCTCAATACAATTTCTTTCAAATTCATTAAAATTTCATGTACTGATTCTTGAATACCTACTATGGTAGAATATTCATGGGGTATTTTCTCAGATTTTGCACGTGTGATACATGTTCCTTCTATTTCTCCAAGCAAAGCTCTTCGCATCGCAATGCCTATTGTGTCGGCTTGACCTTTAATAAGTGGAGACAGAATAAAGCGTCCATAACAAAGACGCTTATTGTCTACTCTTGATTCAACACACTTCCACTGCAGTGTCCGAGTAGATACTGTTACTTTCTCTCGAACCATAGTAATATTACTTGATCAGATCATTGAATCATTTATTTCTCTTGAAATCTCTTCAATGTTTATTTCTACACAGTTTATTCCTATACACGTCTTTTTTTAGGAGGTCTACAGCCGTTATGTGGCATAGGAGTTACATCCCGTACGAAACTTAATAGTATACCACTTCTACGAATAGCTCGTAATGCTGCATCTCTTCCGAGACCAGGACCCTTTATCATGACTTCTGCTCGTTGCATACCTTGATCCACTACTGTACGAATAGCATTTCCTGCTGCGGTTTGAGCAGCAAATGGCGTCCCTCTTCTTGTACCCCTGAATCCACAAGTACCGGCCGAGGACCAAGAAACCACCCGACCCCGTACATCTGTAACGGTCACAATGGTATTGTTAAAACTTGCTTGAACATGAATAACTCCCTTTGGTATTCTACGCGCACTCTTACGTGAACCAATACGTCCATTCCTACGTGAACCAATTCTTGGTATAGGTTTTGCCATATTTTATCATCTCATAAATATGAGTAAGAGATATATGGATATATCCATTTCATGTCAAAACATGATTTTTTTTTATTTGTACATCGGGTTCTTTAGAGAATCTCTTTTCGAAAAATTATCCTTGTCTTTGTTTATGTCTCGGGTTGGGACAAATTACTATAATTCGTCCCCGTCTACGGATCAGTCGACATTTTTCGCAAATTTTACGAACAGAAGCCCTTATTTTCATATTTGTTATTCCTTACCTTAACTTAATTAAGAATCTACTTCTTGGAAGAAAATAAGTTTCTTGAAATTTTGAACTTCGAATTGTATCTCCATGAAAAAAGGAATGTTGAAGTTGAAAAACTCCCTAATTATTCGAATCCTTGTTTCGGATTCTATAAATTATACGCCCTTTGGTTGAATCATAACGACTTACTTCAATTTTGACTCTATCTCCTGGTAGTATCCGTATAAAACTACGTCGGATCCTTCCTGAAACATAACCTAGAATCATATTTTCATTATCTAAACGCACCCGGAACATACCGTTGGGAAGTGATTCAGTAATTAAACCTTCATGAATCCATTTTTGTTCTTTCATTCCAGGTAAAACCCCCTTAAAGTATTAATTAATGGAGGAGTAGTGATATTAGACAACCCGCCCTTTCTCTTTTTTTTTTCACAAATAGGAAGTTCCGGATCCAATTCGAATATCAGAAGGATTACCATATATAACACAAAATTTCTCCACCAATTCTTTCTAGGCGAGCCTCTCGGTCTGTCATTATACCTCTAGAAGTAGAAAGAATTACAATCCCCATACCACCTAAAATTCTAGGAATTCGTTGATAGTTAGAATAGATTCGTAGACCAGGTCGACTGATCCGTTTTAAATTTAAAATAGTTCTATATGTTCCTTTCCTATTCCTTCTATGTCGCAGGGTTAAAACCAAAAAATATTTGTTGCTTTCCTGATGTTTCCTCACGTTTTCGATAAAACCTTCCCGTAAAAGTATTTTAACAATGTTTTCGGTGATATTAGTAGATGCTATTCGAACCGTTACTTTTCTATCCATGTCGACATTTCGTATAGAGGTTATTATGTCAGCAATAGTGTCCCTACCCATGATGAACTAAAATTATTGGTGCCTGCTAATTTTGATATAATCAACATGCTCTTTTTTATTTTTTTATTTATGAATTCTATTAAATATTAAATTAAAGGTATATGCGTGAAACACAATCTACTAATTAATCTATTTCATTCGCTTACTATAACTATATCATGGTCTCGTCTTATAATACCTCAGGGGCTAAGGAAACTATTTTAGTAAAATTTAACTGTCTCAATTCCCGGACGATCGCACCAAAAATTCGAGTTCCTTTTGGGTTTCCTTCTTGATCAATAATAACTGCAGCATTGTCATCATATCGTATTATCATACCGTTGTCACGTTTGAGTTCTTTACAGGTACGTACAATTACAGCTCTGATTACTTCTGATCTTTCTAGAGGCATATTTGGTACTACTTCTTTGATCACAGCAACAATAACGTCACCAATATGAGCGTATCGGCGATTACTAGTTCCTATGATTCGAATACACATCAATTCTCGGGCCCCGCTGTTGTCCGCTACATTCAAATGGGTCTGGGGTTGAATCATATCATTTTTTTATTCGATTTTTCAATGCAAAGAACGAAGGAAAAAAAAAGAAATATTGTTTGTCCAAAATCAAAAAAAGAAACCTGCAATTTTTTTTCATCCCAAAGACCTCTTTTTCTTTTATTCCTATCCCGAAATAATGAATTGAGTTCGTATAGGCATTTTGGACGCCGCTATTGAAATAGCTTTTCTAGCTATATTTTCTGCTACTCCGCCCATTTCATAAAGTATTCTACCTGGTTTAACGACAGCTACCCAATATTCGGGGGATCCTTTCCCCGAACCCATACGTGTTTCTGTAGGTCTTACTGTAACTGGTTTGTCTGGAAATATACGTACCCATATTTTTCCACCACGGCGTACGTTTCGTGTCATTGCTCGTCGCCCCGCTTCTATTTGTCTAGATGTGATCCAAGCAGGTTCAAGTGCTTGAAGAGCGTATCTACCGAAACAAATACGATTACCTCGATAAGATATTCCCTTCATTCTTCCTCTATGTTGTTTACGGAATCTGGTTCTTTTGGGGTTATAGTGGATGGGTCTTTTTAAAATTCCATCTCTACTCCAGAACCGGACATGAGAGTTTCTTCTCATCCAGCTCCTCGCGAATGAAATGATTCAAAAAAATTTAGTTAAGATAAAATTCCATTTTTTTGAATAATACACTGAATCGTGGGATTCTTTGATATTTCATCTAATTTTCATCTAATCTATTTCTATTAGAAATTTTTATATCTTGTTTATATATAGCTTTTGGATATATAGCTAAACATATATTTCTAGATAATGTAATTTTTTATTTATAATTTATTTATAATATAATAATATATAAGGCTATAACGAATCTTTATTTTGTTTTGTCTTTATCATATCGGATCGCTCAAAAAATAGAGCAATTCGGTAAAATAAAGCTTTCGCGGGCGAACATTTACTCTTTCAATATCTATTTCAATTGTAAGGTTAGCCCACGATCTTTCAGAACAAATGAATTGATACCTGGTTTGTTCCGCCATCCCACTCAATGAATCATTAGGATTCGTTTTTAATAGAATCTTCTGTATTCACAGGTTTCCGTCGTTCCCATCGCTTCTCAATTAATGGTTAGGTCTGAATTATACAATGGAGCTCCTGTTCTTGAGTCAATCTTCTCAGTCTTTATTGGCTCTAGGCTCTTGATTTTTTTTCTATGAACATATTCATTTAATTCGGGAGGAATTAGTTTGATGCTTTATTACATTGCTTTTTATGAAATGATTCATAGACCTTACATATTATATTGGAATCATATATCATTGGCGTTCTTTTTATCTCTTTCTCTCACCGTTCTTCCATTTATCCACATCATTCTAGATTTCGCTTCCCAAACTCATAATCAGATTGGTTTGGTTTTTTTTTGTGTTTATGCAAAAAAGATTTCAGTTGCTACAATGATATGACCAATATATCATATCTTGACTGGTTGTTTAGATCTAGATAATGTGAAGCGATGAGTTGGTTATTAATTCTGTAATTTTGAGTTCATACTATGTATGGGCCGGTCCATTTTTTGT